AGGTTTACAATTACTTGTAAAACAAGGTGATATAGTAAAAGCAGAGCAACCATTAAATATTGATCCAAATGTTGGTGGTTTTGGCCAAGAGGAATCAGAAATTGTATTACAAAGCTCATCACGAATCTTAGGATACTTAGCTTTTTGTTTCTGTTTATTATTAACACAAGTTCTTTTAGTTCTTAAGAAGAAACAATATGAAAAAGTTCAAGCTGCTGAACTTAATTTCTAATAGTTAATATACTACGATTACAAACGAATAACTCTCCAAATTATTAATGTAAATAAAGAAGAGAAAATTTATTTTAGTACAAACTTAAAATAAAAAATTATTCAAGTAGTTAACACTTTTTATTTGCTAACAATTCATATTGTTAACTTTTGTCCCAATAAAATTCAGAATGTTAAGGTTAATTCTATCATTTCTGAATTTTTTGAGAAATTTAAATATAGTCTAATAAGTATTGAATAATTAACATTAATACACTTAAAATTTATTAATGTTAATTATTAGTCGTAACCTAATTTATTTATTCCAATTAGTAATTTTTTATCTTCTAGTTTAATAACCATAAAAGCTCAACAAATTATAATAATTTTAATTAAATAGGTAAAAAAATAATATTACTTAGAGTTAAATTCTATTTTTTATTATTTTTGATGTTGAGAGATTAAGATATAATTAAAAAAAATTTAGTTGTTAGTTTAATATGTAACTTTAACTTTTGGTTATTACATTTAGGACTAATGAACAGGTAATAGAATTTAATCTCTTCTATTACCTGTTAATTTTTATTAGTCTTCAATTTCAAATATTTCTTTAAAGACTTTTGATACTTTATCCCCAGAATCAATAGATTCTAATGGATCTTTTCGTAAACGATGACGTAAACATAAAGTAATAATACGTTCAATATCCTCTACTGTTACTTTGTCTCGACCATCGTATGCTGCATGTGCTTTCGCAGCACGATTTGTTACGATATCACCTCGTAGTCCATCTACATCTAATTGACTACAAACTTGTGAGATCTTAACGCGTAAATCATAATCAAGCTGAACATTTGGTAATAATTTTTGAGCATCAACAATTCGACTACGTAATTCTTGTTGTTGAGTTTCATAATTTTCCATCCATACCATTGGAGTTTGATCAAATGATGTTCGTTCTTCCACTACTTTTACACGTAAAATTGGATCTTTAACGGTCCGAATTTCGGCGTGCATACCAAAACGATCTAGTAATTGTGGACGTAATTCTCCTTCTTCAGGGTTACCAGATCCAACTAATACAAATCGAGCAGGGTGACGAATTGAAATTCCTTCTCGTTCAACTGTATTCCAACCAGAAGCTGCAGAATCTAATAAAATATCTACTAAATGATCATCTAATAAATTAACCTCATCAACATAAAGTAACCCGCGATTAGCTTTTGCTAATAATCCCGGTTCAAAAGCTTTTACACCTTCAGTTAATGCTTTTTCAATATCAATTGTCCCACAAACACGATCTTCTGTTGCCCCTAAAGGTAAATCAACCATCGGAATTTTAATAAATTCTGTTTCTAGTGTTTCACCTTTTTGAACAGCAGTTTTTACTTCATTCCCCATTAAATCTAAATCTGATTTATGTGAATTAAAAGGGTCATCTTTTACAATTTCAATTTCTGGAAGTAAATCGGCAATGGCTCTAATTGTTGTTGACTTTCCTGTACCACGGTCTCCCATGATCATAACCCCGCCAATCTTTGGGTCAATTACGTTCAATTGTAAAGCTAATTTCATTTCTTCTTGGCCTACAATTGCGGTAAATGGGAAAACTGGCGAAGAGAATTTTTTTAAATCTTGTGTTACCATAACTATCAATTAAATATATAAATTTTTGATCAAAGTTTAAATTATTGGTAAAGTGTTCCGCCTAAACGAATAGCTAAAACACTTGCTAATAAAGCAGACATTAATGCGATATAAACTTGAAAATCAGTAATCATAATATTATTTTTTATATGAATTTCTAACGTAGTTTGATTCTAAGGAATTAGAGTTTAGTATTTTTTACCCTAACAAATTATATTTAGATTATAGTTTAAATCTATAATTTAAATATAATTTATTAAGGCTTATAGTTTACCAACTTGATTTCGTAACCCCTGGTAATAAACATTGATGAGCCATCTCACGTAAAACATGACGTGATACTCCAAAGTCTCGATAGTAGCCTCGAGGACGACCCGTTTTCCAACAACGGTTTCGAATACGAATTTTCGAACTATTCCGAGGTAAACGTTGAATTTTCGAATGAATTTCTAATTTTAAATTAAAGTCACTAGTACTATTATACTCTGTAATTAAAGCGTGTCGTTTTAATTCGTATTTTTTAGTTAATTTAATTCGTTTTTTCTCTCTTTCAACCATACTTTTTTTTGCCATAAACTTCCCTAACTTTTCAAATGTATTTTAAATTGGAATAAATATTAATAAAAATAAAATTTAGTTTCTA